ATAATCATATTTATATGTAATAATTTGCCCTAATCAATTTAATTTGCCCATTTAGATTGTATTCGGTTTGACTAATGATAAAGAAAACAGAAGGGAAAAAATTTACAAAAAACGGGATTTAGATTGATTCTCAAATCTGATTGAATCTAATGGTTTACGTTATGGAAGAAAGACATGTATATGTGATATAGATATTGACTAGTTATATATGAACTAAAGATCTATTTCATTTTCCCGACTACTGAGGTTCCCCTTTCGTATCGTTGTGGCTGTGAATTGACTAAATAACTAGATGGAATCAAGAAAAGATGGAAGAAGTGAAGTAACAGTTCGGAACCAAGAAATGGAAGAACGAAAGTTCTATGGATTCACAAAAACTCTGTGGATAGAAATGAAAAAAAAAAAGATATCGAAGTAGTTCTGATGATTCACTAATTTTATTACTAAAACTCGAAGTTCTTAGTTACTTTGACTGTATGAATCCTATCGATGGAATAATTCAGTCATAATTCAGTGGTTGATTGTATCATTAACCATTTCTTTTTCTTTTTGTTGGTATGAGGAACTTATCATGAATCCACTGATTTCTGCTGCTTCCGTTATTGCTGCTGGATTGGCCGTAGGGCTTGCTTCTATTGGACCTGGAGTTGGTCAAGGGACTGCTGCGGGTCAAGCCGTAGAGGGGATCGCGAGACAGCCCGAGGCAGAGGGAAAAATACGAGGTACTCTATTGCTTAGTCTAGCTTTTATGGAAGCTTTAACGATTTATGGATTGGTTGTAGCATTAGCACTTTTATTTGCGAATCCTTTTGTTTAATTATTTAATCTTAGAAATTTAATCTTAGAAATAGGAAAAAATATGTATTTTTCCTATTTTATTAACTTGGACTTGTCGTTTGCTTTTTCAAATTAGATCAATAGTTCACTCCGACAATTCCTTAGTCGTTGAGAAAATAACCTATGGGAAGGGCTGATTTACAGATGAGGAATTAGTATACCGACTCACTTTCACCCTTCCCATCCGCAGTCCAAGGCAAACTCTTTTTAGGAGATGTTGCAACAATCAAGGGGTAGTTCATACTTGATAACATAACTCGAAAGATTTTTCAACTCGATTTCAAATAAAAAAAAAAAAAAGAATAAATAACAAAGAGGACCAAAGTGATAGAAAAAGAACTCTGGTCGATTTTTTAGTCTATCTATAAGAGGAGATGAGATTATATGAAAAATGTAACCGATTCTTTCGTTTCTTTGGGCCACTGGCCATCTGCCGGGAGTTTCGGATTTAATACCGATATTTTTGCAACAAATCCAATAAATCTAAGTGTAGTGATTGGTGTATTGATCTTTTTTGGAAAGGGAGTGTGTGTGAGTTGTTTATTTCAAGAATAGGCTGTATCCAATCAGCTGTACCCTTTTCCGTTATAACTAGGAAAGAAAGGTGCATAATCTCGCGAATTACTTCTTAAGAAATTTTATGTAAGAACCACAGCATTTCGTGATTCATTGGCAAATCAAATTCACTTTGATTCTCTAGCAACCAATAAGGTGGGGCTCTTAAGATGGTTAAAGCAAACCGTTTGAAGTCTAGGCACAGCATGGTATTCTTTCGACCATTATGTTAATATAGAGATGGTTTTTAAGTGAATATTTTATCGATATAGAACACTCATTTCGATAAAATAATTTGAACCACTTTTTCTAAAAATGGACATTTTCTCTGTTTTATCGAATGCTGAATTGACGACCTATGCCTTATGTATAAGTAAGAAGAGTTTTTTGAATTTGAAATGAAGAAAAAAAAAAGAAACAACTTTGCTGACAATTACATATTTTTTTTTTTATTTTGTCAGAAGAGTCCTCCAAGTATTTTGTTTTTGTATTAGATTCATTTTTTTGACTATGGTTAAAGAAGAGAGGATAGGCTCATTACATTCATAAAAAAGCTATGATAATTTAATTGAGCATGAGAGCCAAATGAATCGAAAGATTCATGTTTGGTTCGGGAAGGGATTATGGAAGTTTTAAAATGAACAGAAAGATGATCTACTTTCATTAAGTGATTTATTAGATAATCGAAAACAGAGAATCTTGAATACTATTCGAAATTCAGAAGAACTGCGTGAGGGGGCCATCGAACAGCTGGAAAAAGCCCGGACCCGCTTACGGAAAGTGGAAATTGAAGCAGATCAGTTTCGGGTGAATGGATACTCTGAGATAGAGCGAGAAAAATTGAATTTGATTAATTCAACTTATAAGACTTTGGAACAATTAGAAAATTATAAAAATGAAACGATTCAGTTTGAACAGCAAAGGGCGATTAATCAAGTCCGACAACGGGTTTTCCAACAAGCCTTACAAGGAGCTCTAGGAACTCTGAATAGTCGTTTGAACAACGAGTTACATTTACGTACCATTAGTGCCAATATTGGCATGTTGGGAGCCATAAAAGAAAAAACCGATTAGTCTTTCTACTATAAAAGGCATTATTTTTTTTTTT